CTTGACAACAGTAAGAAATTAAGTAATAAACTGAGAAAAAGAAAAAAAGAATAATCAATGGAATAAAAGAAGAAATGTCCCGGCCAGTACTTAAGCAGATCAGGCCGGGAGAATAAACCTTTCGTATAAAATCAAAGAACTAAGATATTCTTTCTATTGAGGAGATACGTTTTGAATCATTATCTATATTGAATTCCTGATCAATTGCTTTTTTCTATCTTTTTCTTATTTTTCTTATACATATATTTTATTTAAATTATTTTATCTAAATATTAAATACTTTGTTTAAGTTTAAATTTTAATAGCTATTTAAAAAATTTCTATTATTTATTAGAATATTTTAGAATATTTCGAATTTATATTTTAATAATATAATTATATTTTTTTTATTAAAATAGAATAATATAATAAAATAAATAATAATAATAAAGTTAAATAAGATTAAATAAATAAAAATCAAATGAAAAAAGAAAATAAAGAGAAGAAGGTGGATTTTTATCAATCTTTATTTCACGTGTTACATCACATAACAAATTTACAATTTGGAATTAGGAGAGATGGCTGAGTGGACTAAAGCGGCGGATTGCTAATCCGTTGTACGAATTATTTGTACCGAGGGTTCGAATCCCTCTCTTTCCGCTTTCTCTGATCACTTGGTATTTTTGAATTTGAAAAGATTCTCATCCCTTGATTTTATCATAGTTAAATGTATGAAACAAATAAGATTATTAAGAATTAATTTAGAAAAAAGAAAAAAACTAGAAATTTTTTATTCCTCACGTCCAGGATTGCGTCCTGGATCATTAGATAAGAATCCAAAGATAAAAAGGGAAACAAAGAATATCACTACTGTGTAAACAAAGAGTTTGAGAGTAAGCATTACACAATCTCCAAGATCATTTTTTTTTTTGAAAAAGGGGAATAGATTGCCTATTTTTTACCACATATACCATTTTTTTTTGTTTTGACACCCCAAAAAATGAAAAATAAAACTAATTTTTTTGTAATAAGATTTTGATTCATTCGTTACCCGAAATTTCTTGTCATATCAATAATTAGGTATTGTGGAGTACCTAATAGTCCATACTCACCGGAAGGTCAGAACGGGGAAAAGGCTGATCCAAATTCATCGCTGCGGTTATTCATTCAATATACAAGAATTTCGATTTTTGAATCGAGGGTTCGTAATGTAAGACTTATCTGATCTTATCAATTTTTAGAATTTTTTTATCGAATACATCATCAATTTAGCAGAGTATTAAAGATTTCATCGAAAACTTACAGCGGCTTGCCAAACAAAGGCTAAGAGAAAAAAGAATACAGGTATGACAGGCATAACATCTACGATTGGATTGAAAATGGCATAAGCTTCGGGCAATTTGGCGAAGAAAAAACTACTCGAATAAAGGACAGAATTAAGACAGATACCGATTAAACTAAAGATATTAAGCATAACAAGCATTTCGTTCTTGTGGATTAGATAATTTTGAGTTATTTTTATAAGGGAAAAATGAAAAAGGCAGATCAAGAAATCCTTCTTTTTCTTCGGTTCGGACTTTCCCAAATAAAAAATCCCTCCCCCCATTATCATTCTAAAATGAGAATATAAGGAATTCAACTTTCATACAATATCTTAATTGAATTCTATGTAATGATCAATGAATTTTTTTGATTCTATATCTACATGTCTTGAATCCTAGCAACAAAATATCCCATATGTTTTTGTGTATTTGGGTTGGGATTGACGAATAACCAATACCAATATTAGTGTTGATTAATATCGAATAGAAATCAAAATGGGGCGTGGCCAAGCGGTAAGGCAGCGGGTTTTGGTCCCGTTATTCGGAGGTTCGAATCCTTCCGTCCCAGATCGTTTTTCATGAAACGAAAGATGGGATTACACTGCATTCCACATGAAACAATAATTTGTTAAAGGGAAAAATCTTTTCTTATTAATTTTCAGAATGGTTCTAAGAATCATATCTGTGAGAATTCGTTTGGTTTCTCACAAACGGAATCAAGTGTCAAATGTGGGTAAAATTTAATATCTTTATTTTCATTCAATTCATATGATAGAATATGGGGTTAAATTAAATAAATTTGATCCTTGCTGACCCTTATCTGGATAAATACTTATTTATCCGTAGATAGAAATATTATATACCGGTTGAACCAATGACTATTCATGATTTTATATTGAATCAATTCCATACCGCTTTGAAATTTCAATTAGAGGAATGTTATGGTAAAACTTCGTTTGAAACGATGTGGTAGAAAGCAACGTGCGACTTGAAGGACATGGTCGGCTGTGGATTTTTACATCCGCCATCCTCTATAGTAATGAAGATGCTCTTGGCTCGACATAGTTTGTTCTGTTCTGCCCGGAACCTAATTTGTGTTGGGTTATAAGTAAATAGTACATGATGAAGCTCGAGAAGAAAGGATTGATTCATTTTTCAAGGGAAAGAATCTAGGGTTAGTGAAAATCAATAAGTTAGACCAACTCTGTAAGTATATCCTCACTATATATAAATTCTAAATCGAAAGGTTCAAATTCAGAACAAGTTTGAAAAGTCAAATTTTTCTAAATTGGTAAAACTATTTCGATGAAAAGTGTATCACAAGGGAATCAATCATTCGTATTCTATTTATATAGAAAGAAATAACAAAAAAAGGTATGTTGCTGCCATTTTGAAAGGAATAAGGATCCCCGAGGTAATGTCTAAACCCAATGATTTCACAAAGCAAGGATAAAGGATTCCGAAACAAGGAAACACTATTTTCAATTGTCTCAACAATTGGATCAGACTGAGGAATAAAAATAGATTCGAAATGAGACAAACAAAAGAGTTTAGAGACGGCTCAATAAATGTCTAAGGATTTTCTTGTCAGAATTACCCAACTTGAGTTATGAGTATGAATGAGATTTCTTCCTTTTTCTGTAAGGAAGAAGAAAAAAGTACTCAATTCAAATTATAGTAAAATTCATGATTTTATGGATCCATTTGCTATTATATACAGAAATTGGAATCATTTTTCTCGAGCCGTATGAGGAAAAAACCTCCTATACGTTTCTAGGGGGGGCATTGTTTATTTACATCTATCCCAATGAGCCATCTATCGAATCGTTGCAATTGATGTTCGATTCCGAAGAGAAGGAAGAGATCTTCGAAAAGTAGGTTTTTACGATCCGATAAAGAATCAAACTTATTTAAATGTTCCTGCTATTCTATATTTCCTTGAAAAAGGTGCTCAACCTACAGGAACTGTTTATGATATTTTAAAGAAGGCACAATTCTTTAAAGAAAGAACTTTGAGTTAATTAAAGGAAAAAACAAAATTTGTAAATAAATAAAATAAAGTAGGGAAAGGTAACTAGTATCTATCCTTGTGTAATTATTTCTATTTACACACCATTTTCTTTTTTCTTGCTTTATTCATATTTTGGTGGGGGAATTAAATTTAACAACAAACAAGGGGTTAAGCTTGCTTACTTTTATTGATTGAATAAATCGGGGATTTTTTATTTACCTTTTCCTTAATTTTTTCCATTCCAATTTCTTATTTATGTTGTGCCAATCCAACACAAGTCTTTATTTTATTTACTTGATTTACTTTCTCAACATTGCTTTTATATTGACAATGGTGTATCGAACAAATATAATTCGATCGTAGATAAATAGGGCTGTTTATCCCCACCCCATATTGGTTTTTTTTGTTTCCTTCACTCAAATGATGGGTTTGCCTTGCTGCATTTACTCTCATACAAGATGTATTTTCTTAGGGAAAATAAAAAAAGAATTTTATAAAAAATGGGTGGTCTGTCATAATTTTTACATTTCGATTAGGAATATTTTTAATCCGATCTGCTAATTTTGGTATTTTGTGTTTCTAATTGATCAGAAAATCTTTCTTTTCGATGTGTTGCTAGTTCAATGTTTTGATAGGGTCGTGCAGTGCAATTCAATTGATTTTTATATTTCGATCGTATCCACATATCCTATTTATCCGGGTTGCTAACTCAACGGTAGAGTACTCGGCTTTTAAGTGCGACTATGATCTTTTACACATTTGGATGAAGCAACGAATTCGTCCAGACTATTGGTATAGTCTATAGGACCACGACTGATCCTCAAGGGTAATGAATGGAAAAAACAGCATGTCGTAATAAAATCAATTTATTATTTTATTAGATTTTCGATTTTATTAATTTATTTAATTTGAAATGAAAGTCAAAGTTAAAGTAGAACTTTGAGTTTATCCTTACCGGATCATTACAGTTCCAAAAGATTGTTTTGATTTTTGGAAGGGGACAAAAGAAATTCACATTTATAGTTGGGTCTAGTGAATAAATGGATAGAGCTCTATGGCTCCAATTCTGGTAAAATAAAAAGCAACGAGCTTATGTTCTTAATTGGAATGATTACCCGATCTAATTAGACGTTAAAAATGAATTAGTGCCTAATGCGGGAAAGAGTGGGTTCTCCTGTGAGTGAACCATTGATTTTTTCTTTTTTTTTTCAGAATCCTAATTATTCTTTATTATGGATTGTAGACGGATGTGTAGAAGAAACAGTATATTGATAAAGAGAATTTATTCCAAAGTCAAAAGAGTGATTGGGTTGCAAAAATAAAGGATTTTTTCTCCTGTTGTAATTATAACGAACATAAACCAATTGGATAGAAAAGGAAGGTAAAAAAATCTGTTGATTGGACTCCCTCTTTCTTTTCCGGGGTATATATTTTTTTCTTACTATACTATATACATAATACAATACATAATACCCTGTTCTGACCATATTGCACTATGTATGTATCATTTGATAAACCAAGAAAAACCTCCTGCCTCTGGCTCAAGTAGAAATGTAAATGGAAGAATTACAAGGATATTTAGAAAAAGATAGATCTCGGCAACAACACTTCCTATATCCGTTTCTTTTTCAGGAGTATATTTATGCGTTTGCTCATGATCATGGTTTAAACGATTCGATTTTTTACGA